CTTTTGATATCTCTGAAATGATGAATCTCATTTTTAGGAATTCGGTCGAGAGAGAACCGGATTTGAAAATTGGAAATTTTGAGGAGGAAGAGACAAAAGAAAAGAAAAAAAAAAACGAGGAGAAAAAAAAAGAGGAAAATGAACGGATAGCAATTTCAGAAACTTGGGATAACGTTATATTTGCTCAAGTAATAAGAAGTTCAATGTTAGTAACCCAATCTTTTCTTAGAAAATACATTGTATTGCCTTCATTGATAATAGCTAAAAATATTGTCCGTATTTTATTATTCCAATCGCCCGAGTGGTATGAGGATTTGAAGGAATGGGATAGAGAAATACATGTTAAATGCACCTATAATGGTGTTCAATTATCGGAAACAGAATTTCCCAAAAATTGGTTAACAGACGGTATTCAGATAAAGATTCTATTTCCTTTCTTTCTTAAACCTTGGCGAAGATCTAAAATACGATCTCATCATAGAGATCCAATGAAAAAAAAAGGAAAAAAAGAAGATTTTTGTTTTTTAACAATTTCGGGAATGGAAGCAGAAGTTCCTTTTGGTTCTCCCCGAAAACGACCTTCTTTTTTTAAACCTATTTATAAAGAACTCAAAAAAAAAATTAGAAAAGTCAAAGTTCTAAAAGTTTTTAAAGAAAAAAAAAGATGGGTTATCAAAATGGTTCTAGTTATAAAACAAAAAATGAAGGAACTTGAAAAAGTAAACCCCATTTTCTTATTTGAATTGAGGAAGGTAAAAGTATATAAACCGAATGAAAATGTAAGAGATTCTAAAATAAATAATAAGATTATTCGCGAATCAACCATTCGAATTCGATCCATGAATTGGGCAAATTACTCACTCATAGAAAAAAAAATAAAGGATCTTGCTGATAGGACAGTCACAATCAGGAATCAAATAGAACTAGAACGAATTACAAAAGACAAGAAAAAAATAGTTCTAACTTGTGATGATAAAAAATCGGAATCACAGAAACATATTTTGCAGATATTTAAAAGAAAAAAGATCCGATTTATACGTAAATTAAATTATTTTATGAAATCATTCATTGAAAAAATATACATAGATATCTTTCTACGTATGATTACTATTTTTAGGATCAATGCACAACTTTTCCTTGAATCAATAAAAAAAATTATCACAAAATCGATTTACAACGATGAAACAAATCGAGAAGGAATTGATGAAACAGATCAAAATACAATGAACTTTATTTCGACTATAAAAAAATCGTTTTCTAATACTAATATCAGTAATAATAATTCAAATATTTATTATTATTATAATAATAATAATGATTTATCCTCCTTGTCCCAAGCATATGTATTTTACAAATTATCACAAACCCAATTACTTAACAAGTATCACTTGAGATCTGTACTTCAATATACCAGAACCCATTCTTTTATTAAGGATAAAATCAAGGATTATTGTATGACACGAGGAATATTTGATTCCAAATCAAAGCAAAAGAAAATTTATAAGTCTGGAAAAAATGAATGGGAAAACTGGTTAAAGGGCCATTATCAATACAATTTATCTCAGACAAAATGGTCTCGATTAGTACCTCAAAAATGGCGAAATAGAATCAACCAACGTTCTATGATTCAAAATAAAAACTCAATTAAATTTGATTCACATAAAAAAGAAAAAGACCAATTAATTCATTACATGAAGCAAAATTACTATGCGATGGCAGTGGATTCATTGACGAGTCAAAAAGCAAAATTTAAAAAACACTACAGATATTATCTTTTATCACATAAATATATGAATTATGGGAATAGGAAGGACTCATATATTTATGAATCAACATTACAAGTAAAAGGAGACCAAGAAATTCCATACAATTTCAATACACTGAAACCCGAATCATTTTATGTATTGGTAAGTATACCTATTAGTAATTATCTAGAAAAGGAATATATTATTGCTACACATAAAAATCTGGATAGAAAATATTTTGATTGTAGAATTCTCCATATTTGTCTTAGAAAAAATATCGACATTGAGACCTGGACCAATACGCATATCAGCACCAAAATTGAGAAAAATACTAAGACTGAAAACAAAATTATCAAAAAATTGAAAAAAAAGGATATTTTTTCTAAGACAATTCATCAAGGAATTAAACCATCCAATCAAAAAAGTGTTTTTTTTGATTGGATGGGAATGAATCAAGAAAAGGGTTATCGTACCATATCAAATCTAGAACCCTGGTTCCTCCCAGAATTTGTGCCACTCTTTGATGCATATAGGATTAAACCATGGATCATACCAATCAAGTTTCTTCTTTTTAATTTTTATTTCTATGAAAATATTAGTCAAAATAAAAGCATCAACATAAATCAAAATAAAAAAAAAAATCTTCAGATATCACCTAATCAAAAAGAATATCTTAAATTAGAAAATTCCAACCAAGAAAAAAACGAACAACAGGGACAAGAAAATCTTGGATCAGATCTACGAAAACAAAACAAAAAAAAAAATGTTGAAGACAATTACGCGAGATCAGACATTAAAAAAGGTAAAAAGAAAAAACAATCCAAGAAAAAGAAGGAAACAGAACTAAATTTCTTCCTGAAAAAATATTTCCTTTTTCAATTAAGATGGGATGACTCCTTGAATCAAAGAATGATCGATAATATCAAGGTATATTGTCACTTACTTAGACCGATAAATCCAAGTAAAATTGCTATATCCTCGATTCGAAGAGGAGAGATAAATATGAATGGAATGCTAATTCATAAAGATCCAGCTCTTACAGAATTGATAAAAAAAGGAATATTGATTGTCGAACCGATTCGTTTATCTATAAAAAGGGATGGAAAATTTATTATATATCAAACCCTAGGTATTTCATTGATCGATAAAATTAAGCACCAAACTAAGAGAAAATGTATAAAAAAAAGATATGTTGATAAGAATAATTTTGATAAATCCGTTGCAAGGCACGGCAATATGCTTGTGAATGGAGACAAAAGTAATTATGATTTCTTTGTTCCTGAAAATATTCTATCTCCTAGACGTCGTAGAGAATTGAGAATTCTAATTTGTTTTAATTCTCGTAATTGGAATTTTGTGGATAGAAATCTAGTATTTTGCAATGAAAGCAACATAAGAAACTCTGGAAAATTTTTGAATGAGGACAAGCATTTTAATACTAATACAGATACAAATAAATTCATTAAATGCAAATTGTTTCTTTGGCCCAATTACCGATTAGAAGATTTAGCTTGTATGAATCGCTATTGGTTTAATACCAATAATGGCAGTCGTTTCAGTATGTCAAGGATATATATGTATCCACGATTCAGAATTTGTTAATAGTATATTTCCTATATATCTGTGATATTTTTCGGTAGATGAAAGCCGAAAGATATACACATACGCTGTATTACATTCTGGTACATGACACGGATTTAATGTGTATCAACTCAATTGGATCTAGGACGAAATCGGCAGAATCCTTTTAGGTACAAAGAAATCATTCTCTTCCATGAATGTAGAAATGTATTTTCTCTTTCTTTTCTATTCTATCCAAATCAAATTGAAAATTTGATTTGGATAGAAGAATAGAAAAAAATAGGAAAAAATCCAAATTTTTATGTGTACTAGATTAAAATAACTGGCATAAAGATTATTATTTTTATTTTTCCTGATCGATTCGGTAAAGTAAAATAAATCCATGGGAAAGAAAAAAAGATAGAAAAATTTTTTTATGATCAAAAATTCATTCATCTCAGTTATTTCACAAGAAGAAAAAGAAGAAAACAAGGGTTCTGTTGAATTTCAAGTATTAAGTTTCACCAGAAAGATACGTAGACTTACTTCCCATTTGGAATTGCACAAAAGAGATTTTTTATCCCAAAGAGGTCTACGAATAATTCTGGGAAAACGTCAACGGCTCCTGGCTTATTTGTCAAAGAAAAATAGAGTCCGTTATAAGAAATTAATGGATCAGTTGGATATTCGGGAACCAAAAACTCGTTAATTTAATCGTTTGAATTTTTTTTTTTAATTTTAATAGTTATTTTATTAGATTTTTCATTTTGATGAACCTCGTTTTGAGGAATTCGTGGAATAATGAATTAAGGAAGAAAAAATATGACTATACCGGCTACAAGAAAAGATCTCATGATAGTCAATATGGGCCCTCACCACCCATCAATGCATGGTGTTCTTCGACTGATCGTTACTCTCGATGGTGAAGATGTTATTGATTGTGAACCCATATTGGGATATTTACACAGAGGAATGGAAAAAATAGCAGAAAACCGAACAATTATACAATATCTTCCTTATGTAACACGTTGGGATTATTTAGCTACTATGTTCACAGAGGCAATAACGGTAAATGCACCAGAACAATTGGAAAATGTTCAAGTACCTCAGAGAGCCAGTTATATCAGAGTAATTATGCTGGAGCTGAGCCGTATAGCTTCTCATTTGTTATGGCTTGGACCTTTTATGGCAGATATCGGTGCACAGACTCCCTTTTTCTATATTTTCAGAGAGAGAGAATTGTTATATGACCTATTCGAAGCCGCCACAGGTATGCGAATGATGCATAATTATTTCCGCATCGGAGGAGTAGCTGCTGATCTACCTCATGGCTGGATAGATAAATGTTTGGATTTCTGCGATTATTCTTTAACAGGAGTTGTTGAATATCAAAAACTTATTACACGGAATCCCATTTTTTTGGAACGAGTTGAAAGAGTGGGCATTATTGGTGGAGAGGAAGCAATAAATTGGGGTTTATCAGGACCAATGTTACGAGCTTCTGGAATCCAATGGGATCTTCGTAAGGTTGATCATTATGAGTGTTACAATGAATTCGATTGGGAAGTCCAATGGCAAAAAGAAGGAGATTCATTAGCTCGTTATTTAGTACGAATAGGTGAAATGGGGGAATCTATAAAAATTATTCAACAGGCTCTAGAAGGAATTCCTGGAGGTCCCTATGAGAATTTAGAAGTCCGACGCTTTGATAGAGCAAAAAATTCCGAATGGAATGATTTTGAATATAGATTTATTAGTAAAAAACCTTCACCCAATTTTGAATTGTCGAAACAAGAACTTTATGTCAGAGTAGAAGCCCCAAAAGGAGAATTAGGAATTTATTTGATAGGGGATAATAGCATTTTCCCCTGGAGATGGAAAATTCGTCCACCCGGTTTCATCAATTTGCAAATTCTTCCTCAGCTAGTTAAAAGAATGAAATTGGCTGATATCATGACGATACTAGGTAGTATAGATATCATTATGGGAGAAGTTGATCGTTGAAATGATAATTGATACGACAGAAGTACAAGCTATCAATTCTTTTTCTACATCGGAATCCATAAAAGAAATCTATGGACTCATATGGATGTTTGTATCCATTTTTACCCTTATATTTGGAATCATAATAGGGGTACTAGTAATTGTGTGGTTAGAAAGAGAAATATCTGCAACGATACAACAACGTATTGGGCCTGAATATGCTGGTCCGTTAGGAATTCTTCAAGCTCTAGCAGATGGGACTAAATTACTTTTTAAGGAGGACCTACTCCCATCTAGAGGAGATATTCGTTTGTTTAGTGTCGGACCGTCTATAGCGGTCATATCAATTCTACTAAGTTATTTAGTAATTCCTTTTGGATACCGCCTTGTTTTAGGTGATCTCAGTATAGGTGTTTTTTTATGGATCGCCATTTCAAGTATCGCCCCTATTGGGCTTCTTATGTCAGGATATGGATCGAATAATAAATATTCTTTTTCAGGTGGTCTACGAGCTGCTGCTCAATCTATTAGTTATGAAATACCATTAACTCTATGTGTGTTATCAATATCTCTACGTGTGATTCGTTGGAACATGAACTTTTACCTCTTTCCTAGAAATAAATAAAGAAAAGAGGTTGAATGTATTGAATAGATATTTTTTTATTCATCGATGAGTTAAACCAGATAGTTATATGAGTGAAACAAAACAGCTTATAAATTTGCAGTAAGAAGAGAAAATCTCATTCCCTATGTACAAGAATGAAATTAAAGTAAACATAAGCAGCGTAAACTGTTTACCCCAAGATTGAGATTCTTTGATTAGTCATCATATCTTGAAGCGGGTGCAAAAGATCAACTGTATGGAGTTTCCACTACTGCCTTGTATGTATTAACATACCGGGGATCAATCAAAAATCGGTGGACAGTTAGGAACACCAAGGTACACAAAGGATTAGTAATGGGGATAATGTAAGGTATCAAAAAAAGAGATATTTCTGCATAAAACGAATCATAATAAGGGCTTTAAGTTGGTAGAAATGATCAAGAAGTATCTCCCTACGATTCCGATCTCGAGTATGCTCCTATTCACTGATTAAAGAAATGACTATCAAGAACGAATTAATCCTTTTTTTTTCTAAATACCTTCTTCTGAGACAGAAGAAGAGGAACAAAAGAAATGGAATGCAATAATCGAATGAATGAATAAAAATTTTTATAAAATAAAAAAAGATCTTTATTTATTCTTTCTTTCCTATATCCGTATTCATACATACGGAATTCTTATCATTATTCATGAACTATTGCCTATATATATATATATTGATAACGAATATTTTATTAAAAGATTAAGTTATTACCGAACAAAGAAAAATTATCATTATAAGGATGAGATCAATTCGGAAGCACTTTTTTTTCTTATTCTAGCGGACAGAATTCCATTGGTCTAATTTGGGACTCTCCGATGTATCTTTATTCGATCTATCCTCCAAAGAGGGTGAAAATACCGAACCAGTCCTTACATTTATTTGTGGCCATAGAGGAGCCGTATGAAGCTGAAGTTTCATGTACGGTTTTGTAATAGCGATGGGAACAGTGATGTTATTATCGACTATGATTATCTAATAGTTCAAGTACAGTTGATATAGTTGAAGCACAGTCAAAATATGGTTTTTGGGGGTGGAATCTGTGGCGTCAACCTATAGGGTTTATTGTTTTTCTAATTTCTTCTCTAGCCGAATGTGAGAGATTGCCATTTGATTTACCGGAAGCAGAGGAGGAATTAGTAGCAGGTTATCAAACCGAATATTCAGGTATCAAATTCGGTTTATTTTATATTGCTTCTTACCTAAATCTATTACTTTCTTCATTATTTGTAACAGTTCTTTACTTAGGTGGGTGGAATTTTTCTATTCCGTACATATCTATTCCTGAACTTTTCGGAATAAATAAAATGGCCGGAGTTTTTGGAATTACAATTGGTATCTTTATTACATTAGCTAAAGCTTATTTGTTTCTGTTCATTCCTATCACAACAAGGTGGACTTTGCCTAGGATAAGAATGGACCAGCTATTAAATCTTGGATGGAAATTTCTTTTACCTATTTCTTTAGGTAATCTATTATTGACAACTTCTTCCCAACTTGTTTCACTATAAATAAGAAAATACGATAACGATATTCCAGATTCATAACCTCTTTCAAACAAGAGAAAGAAACATCAATTTATTCCTGGATATTTACAATATGTTCTCTATGGTGACTGGGTTCATGAATTATAGTCAACAAACAATACGAGCTGCAAGGTATATTGGTCAAAGTTTCGTAATTACCTTATCCCACACAAATCGTTTACCTATAACTATTCAATATCCTTATGAAAAATCGATCACATCAGAGCGTTTCCGTGGTCGAATCCACTTTGAATTTGATAAATGTATTGCTTGTGAAGTATGTGTTCGTGTATGCCCGATAGATCTACCCGTTGTTGATTGGAGATTTGAAAGAGATATTAAAAAAAAACAATTGCTTAATTATAGTATTGATTTTGGGGTCTGTATATTTTGTGGTAATTGTGTCGAGTATTGTCCAACAAACTGTTTATCAATGACTGAAGAATATGAACTTTCCACTTCTGATCGTCACGAATTGAATTATAATCAAATTGCTTTGGGTCGGTTACCAATGTCAATAATTGGAGATTATACAATTCAAACAGTTATGAATTCGACTCAAATCAAAATAGACAAAGATAAACCCTTTGATTCAAGAACGATTACCAATTACTAAAATTTTGTTTTGATATAAAAGACCCGAGCTTTTTTTATTTTGTTTGGTCAGTAACTACAAATAATAACTAATAATTATTGATTGTTGAGAATTATTCTTTGATTTAAACTGAGAATATATTTTTCGTGATGATTTCGAAATATACAATCCCCATTACTCTTTTCTCGATAATTTTATCTATATCTACATTAATATTAATCCATATAAAAAAAAAGTTTTAATTCAATTAGGAATGTATCATATACAAGAAAAAAATGGGGTAACCCCTTTTCCTTTCCTGGACCATTCAGTAAGGTCATGAAATATTTCGACTTATTTATTAATTTATTATTTTAATAATGGATTTACCTGGACCAATACATGATATTCTTGTAGTATTTTTTGGATCAGTTCTTGTATTAGGAGGTCTGGGAGTAGTATTACTTACCAATCCCATTTTTTCTGCCTTTTCGTTGGGATTGGTTCTTGTTTGTATATCCTTATTCTATATTCTATCGAATTCCTATTTTGTAGCTGCCGCACAGCTCCTTATTTATGTTGGAGCTATAAATGTCTTAATCATATTTGCTGTAATGTTCATGAATGGTTCAGAATATTCCAATGATTCCTATTTTTGGACCGTTGGAGATGGGGTCACTTCACTGGTTTGTACAAGTATTCTTTTTTCACTAATTACTATTATCCCAGATACGTCATGGTATGGAATTTTTTGGACTACAAGATCAAGCCAGATTATGGAACAGGACCTAATAAGTAACATTCAACAAATTGGTATTCATTTATCAACAGATTTTTATCTTCCGTTTGAACTCATTTCCATAATTCTTTTAGTTTCCTTGATAGGTGCAATTACTATGGCTCGTCAATAACAAATACTTAGAATTAAATTCTAAGATTTAAATTCTAAAATTTATAAATTCTAAATAAATAAAATAAATGGAAAGGTTTAAGGTTTTTATAAGGTTTTTATTTTAATTAAACCTATCTATTGCCAATACCTTCTTTTATTCTGTAATCGTTCTATTCTAATCAATCGAATCGGTTGAATTGTTGTTCATATTAAAATGAATCGAGATTGATAAGGAGTTAGTCAATGATGTTCGAGCATGTACTTTTTTTGAGTGTCTATTTATTCTCTATCGGTATCTATGGATTGATCACAAGTCGAAAGATGGTTAGAGCACTTATGTGTCTTGAGCTTATACTCAATTCGGTTAATATCAATCTCGTAACATTTTCTGATATATTTGATAGTCGCCAATTAAAAGGCGACATTTTCTCAATCTTTGTTATAGCTGTTGCGGCTGCTGAAGCAGCTATTGGGCTAGCTATTGTTTCATCGATCCATCGTAACAGAAAATCAACTCGTATCAATCAATCGAATTTGTTGAATAATTAGTTATGATCATAAGATACATAATATTACATAGAATATTAATCTATTAGATATTATATTAAAAATATCAATTTATAAATTGATATTTTTAATATCAATTTATTCTAATCTAATTTTATTAGAATTAATACGTTTTTATTAGAATTAATATGTTATTATTAATTATTTTATTATAATTATCATATTATTATATAATAATATGATATACTTTTTTATTTTTTTTTTATTATAATTTTTATTTTTATTATTATTATTATTTTTTTATATTATTATAAATTATAAATATAAATATATAAAATATATATATATATTGAATTAATTTACTATTGAATAATAAATTAATTCATATTGAATAAATACTTTGAATTAATATTGAAATATTGACCAATTTGTTGGTCAATTTGAATTCACATGTGCAACTCGCATGATCATGGTTGTTGAAAGAGAAATCAAAGTCTCTTGGACTTTTCTCATGAACAGGTTTAGAAATATATTGATTATTAAAATTTTGATAAACCACTGCTTCGTCTGGTGTCTACAATATAAATGTATGATTCATTTACTACTAATTTTACCAGATCGAAAATTTTTTATGCTCAAAACTGGAATTTATAGATCCAATGTCACATTCAGTAAAAATTTATGATACATGTATAGGGTGTACTCAATGTGTACGAGCCTGCCCCACAGATGTATTGGAAATGATACCTTGGGACGGATGTAAAGCTAAGCAAATTGCTTCCGCACCAAGAACCGAGGACTGTGTAGGTTGTAAGAGATGTGAATCCGCCTGCCCAACAGATTTTTTGAGTGTCCGTGTTTATTTATGCCATGAAACAACTCGCAGCATGGGTCTATCTTATTGATACGTTACAAAAAACTCCACTTGAATCATTTGATTCCTCTTTACCGACAAAAACCCGTACTCGATAAAATTTATTATTTCGAGCACGGGTTTTTCTGGTCAAAACATATCTTGTCTTTATCACGAGTTATTTTCCTTGGTTAACAATACTTGTAGTTTTGCCGATATTCGCGGGTTCTTCAATTTTCTTATTTCCTCATAGAGGAAATAAGATGTTTAGATGGTATACTATTTGTATATGCTTATTAGAACTCCTTCTAACAACCTATGCATTCTGTTATCATTTCCAATTGGACGATCCATTAATCCAATTGGAAGAAGATTATAAATGGATAGATATTTTTGATTTTCACTGGAGACTGGGAATCGATGGACTTTCCATAGGACCCATTTTACTGACAGGATTTATCACTACTTTAGCTACTTTAGCAGCTTGGCCAGTTACGCGAAATTCGCGATTGTTCTATTTCCTGATGTTAGCAATGTACAGCGGTCAAATAGGATCATTTTCTTCTCGAGACCTTTTACTTTTTTTCATCATGTGGGAGTTAGAATTAATTCCTGTTTACTTACTTTTATCCATGTGGGGAGGAAAAAAACGTCTCTACTCAGCTACAAAGTTTATTTTGTACACAGCAGGGGGTTCTATTTTTCTCTTAATAGGAGTTCTAGGTATGGGTTTATATGGTTCCAATGAACCAACATTAGATTTTGAAAGATTAGCTAATCAATCATATCCTGTGGCATTGGAAATAATATTATATTTTGGTTTCTTTATTGCTTATGCTGTCAAATCGCCGATTATACCCCTGCATACATGGTTACCAAATACCCATGGAGAAGCACATTACAGTACATGTATGCTTCTAGCTGGAATCTTATTAAAAATGGGAGCATATGGATTGATTCGGATCAATATGGAATTATTACCCCACGCTCATTCTATATTTTCTCCCTGGTTGGTAATAGTTGGAACGATGCAAATAATCTATGCAGCTTTAATTTCTCTCGGTCAACGCAATTTTAAAAAGAGAATAGCCTATTCCTCTGTATCTCACATGGGTTTTACAATTATAGGAATTGGTTCTATAACCGACATGGGACTCAATGGAGCCATTTTACAAATACTCTCTCATGGATTTATTGGTGCTGCACTTTTTTTCTTGGCGGGAACGAGTTGTGATAGAATACGTCTTGTTTATCTCGACGAAATGGGAGGGATATCCATCCCAATGCCAAAAATATTTACCATGTTCAGTAGTTTCTCGATGGCTTCTCTTGCATTGCCTGGAATGAGTGGTTTTGTTGCGGAATCAGTAGTATTTTTTGGAATAATTACTAGTCCAAAATATCTTTTAATGCCAAAAATACTAATTACTTTTGTAATGGCAATTGGAGTGATATTAACTCCTATTTATTTATTATCTATGTCACGTCAGATGTTCTATGGATACAAGCTATTCAATGTTCCACACTCTAATTTTTTGGATTCTGGACCACGAGAACTATTTGTTTCAATTTGTATCTTTCTACCCATAATAGGGATTGGTATTTATCCTGATTTCGTTCTCTCGTTATCAGTTGACAGGGTACAAGCTATCCTATCTAATTACTTTTATAGATAGTGTTTCATTAATGAGACAAAAAGTCTTATAATTCTTTAATTTTCAGATTTTTTAAAAATCGTTCGCTGTACAATGCAAAAAAATAAAGTGAATTAGAATTGTAATGAGATGCTTGTTCGAGTTTTTGTTTTGACAGGTTGTCAAAACAAAAACTCGAACAAGCAAACTTTCGTTATATATGGGACGATATTCTTATGTATTTTTCATGTAGCTTATTCAATTAGATGTTAATGTGAATGAACCATAACTATGTAAACCTATTCCTAATAGATTGACCCCAAAATAGCATATCCAAATTATAAAAAATCCTATAGAAGCTATAAGTGCCGAATTCGTACCTTGTAAACTTTGATTTGTTCTAGTATGTAAATAAATCGCGAATATGGTCCAAGTAATAAATGCCCAAGTTTCCTTCGGGTCCCAACTCCAATAAGATCCCCATGCTTCATTGGCCCATACTGCTCCACAAAGAATGCCTATGGTTAAAAAGGTAAACCCTAAACTAATCATACGATAACTCCAATAATCCAAACGCTGAGTCAATTGATATTTGTAATAATTTCGAAATGAAAGAAAAGAAGGGTTTTTAAAAAGGCTTCTTCTTTTTTCATTCGAGTATTTAATCTCACCAAAGAAAAATGATCTAATTAAGAAATTATTGCTTTTACAAAAAAAATTTATGTTGTTTCGAAATGTAATGATTAGAAGAGCAATTGATAATAACGATCCGCATAAAAGAGCTGCATAGCTCAATAACATCATACTGACGTGCATCATTAACCACTGAGATTGTAGAGCAGGTACTAATATTGCGGATTGATGCATTTCAGTTGAAAGACCCGACGTAGCGAAGCCTTGAGTAAAAATAGTACTTGGGGTAGTTATTATGCTTAAATCATTTTTATAGTTCAATTTCTTGGAAATTATATGAATAATAAATAAACTACATGAAAGGAAGATTAATGACTCGTATAAATTACTTAACGGAAAATGTCCTGAAGAAATCCAACGAGAAATTAATAATCCTGTTATAGAGAAAAAGGTGGCTATCATCCCTTTTTCCGATGAATCACGTAATCCTACGATTTCGTAGACTAATAAGTTCATGAAATGAATCGTAATCACAATTGAAATGATCGAAAAAGAGATATGAGTTAATATATGTTCTAAAGTCACAAATATCATAAAAAAAGTGTCCCATTACAGAATTGAAATCGGAAATTGAATACATTATAGGATACATTGTGTCTCTTTTAGAGGATGCCGCCACTCGGACTCGAACCGAGATGCTCTAGCACTGCTTCCTAAGAGCAGCGTGTCTACCGATTTCACCATGGCGGCTTACTTGAAATAATAATATTCAATTCATGTTGAATCGTCAAGAATCAAGGATTCAATATAGTCTAGGAAACATTAGAATCGATGAAAAAAGACTCGTTTAAATTCATATTTGAATTTTTCATTTTGAATCCGATGAAATCGGATTCAAAATGAAAAACATTGATTTTTTTTTCAATAAAAAAAATCAAATAACCAAGATCTCATATGTATTACAATTTCATCACTAAATCCATTTGGAATTTTTCTAACGATTCCATTCCGATACTTTAGTATCATTAAGTATTAATACTCTTCATTGTGTATATGTATATAATATAAATAAGGTAACATTTACCAAACCAATTAAGTTTTAGGCTAGGCATATAAAAAAAAAGAGTTTAAATTTCTATGGCAATTGTACTATTCACAATAGAAAAATAGGATTAAGATTTTCTATTGTGAATAGTTAATGGATAGGGAAAAAATACTATTCTTAATAAGAACCCAATATACAGAAAACTCTTATTCTACATACCGCAGCTAGTTATAACTAATATTGAGTAGTTCAATACATTAATTAATGTGAATCGTTTATCTTAAAAAATTTTCAGTTCTTCGGGCTATGTCAATTCCGATTATCCCAAGACTTTATTATTTGTTTGTCGCACAAAAAAACTTTTTGAATGTCCGGTAGAAACCGATTTCGCTAAAGAAAAAGCTTTTACTGCAGTTAAATATCCTTTTTTCTTCCAAATATTCCTACGAATATGTTTTTTTGACATAGAAATACATTTTTTTGGAACTGCCATTCAAAAAAGGGTTACTCATTTTTATTTATCGTTGTATGTGAAAGACATGTATTGTTCGGAATAGATCCTTTTTTTTAATCATTATCTATACTTTATTTCTGTGAATAATAGGTTTTTTTAACTTTCAACATTTAACATAATCTAACATTTAACATAAAATAACAAATAATATATATATATATTAATATTATGTTTTTTTCATTATTATTGTTTATTGTTCTTTTCGAAAGAGATAAGAATTGGTGAATCGGAAACAATTATTAATTATAAAAAAAAATCTCAATTTGTTTGTTTTCTTATGGAACATACATATCAATATGCATGGATAATACCTTTTCTTCCGCTTACAGTTACTATGTCAATAGGATTTGGACTTATACTTATTCCGACAGCAACAAAAAATATTCGTCGTATATGGGCTTTTCCTAGTATTTTTCTGTTAAGTATAGCTATGGGATTTTCGGCCAATCTGTCTATTCAACAAATAAATGGAAGTTTTATTTATCAATATCTATGGTCTTGGACCATAGATATTGATTTTTCCTTAGAGTTTGGATATTTGATCGATCCACTTACTTCTATTATGTCAATACTAATTACTACTGTTGGAGTCATGATTCTTATTTATAGTGACAATTATATGTCTCACGACCAAGGATATTTGAGATTTTTTGCTTATATGAGTTTTTCCAATACTTCCATGTTGGGATTAGTTACTAGTTCTAATTTGATACAAATTCATATTTTTTGGGAACTAGTGGGAATGTGTTCCTATTTATTAATAGGGTTTTGGTTCACACGACCGATTGCCGCAAGTGCTTGTCAAAAAGCTTTTGTAACTAATCGTGTAGGAGATTTTGGTTTATTATTAGGAATCTTAGGTCTTTATTGGATAACAGGTAGTTTGGAATTTCGGGATTTGTTCGAAATAGCCAATAACTTGATCCATAATAATGGGGTCAACTCCTTATTTGCTACTTTGTGTGCCTCTTTATTATTTGTCGGTGCAGTTGCTAAATCTGCACAATTCCCCCTCCACGTATGGTTACCTGATGCCATGGAAGGACCTACTCCTATCTCGGCCCTTATACACGCTGCTACTATGGTAGCAGCAGGAATTTTTCTTGTAGCTCGGCTTATTCCTCTTTTCATAGACATACCTTATATAATGAATTTCATTTCTTTAATAGGTGTAATAACAGTACTATTAGGAGCTACTTTTTCTCTTGCTCAAAGAGACATTAAAAGAAGTTTAGCTTATTCTACAATGTCTCAATTAGGTTATATTATGTTAGCTCTAGGTATAGGTTCTTATCGAGCGGCTTTATTCCATTTGATCACTCATGCCTATTCTAAAGCTTTATTGTTTTTGGGATCTGGATCTATTATTCATTCAATGGAACCTATTGTTGGATATTCACCAGAAAAAAGTCAGAATATGGTTCTTATGGGTGGTTTAACAAGATATGTTCCAATTACAAGAACTACTTTTTTATTAGGTACACTTTCTCTTTGTGGTATTCCACCTCTTGCTTGTTTTTGGTCCAAAGATGAAATTCTTAATGATAGTTGGTTATATTCACCAATTTTTGCAATAATACCTTATTTCACAATAGGATTAACCGCATTTTATATGTTTCGGGTATATTTACTTACCTTTGATGGGTATTTGCGCATTTATTTTCAAAATCACAGTAGCACTAAAAGTAACTCGTTCTATTCAATATCTCTATGGGGAAAAGAAGCACCAAAAACAGTCAATAAAAATTTACTTTTATCAACAATGAATAGTAAGGTCCACTTTTTTTCAAAAGATACATATAAAATTATTGATAATGATAAGATACGATACTTTAGTACTTACTTTGGAAATAAATATACTTCCATGTATCCTCACGAATCAGACAATACTATGCTATTTCCTCTGCTTGTATTGGTACTATTTACTTTGTTCGTTGGATCAATAGGAATTTCTTTTGATCAAGGAGTAATGGATTCTGATATATTATCGAAATGGTTAACCCCATCCCAAAATCTTTTCCATCCAAATTCGAATTATTCTGTGAATTGGTATGAATTTTTTACAAATTCCATTTTTTCAGTAAGTATAGCCTTTTTCGGATTATTCATAGCATATATTTTATATGGGTCTGTTTATTCATTTTTCCAGAATTTGGACTTAATCAATTCATTTGTAAAAGGGAGCCCTAAGAGAATTATCTTGGACCAAATAAAAAGTATTATATACAATTGGTCAAATAATCGTGGTTACATAGATATTTTTTATACTAGAGTTTTGGCCGTGGGTATAAGAGGAATAACCGAGCTAACTCAGTTTTTTGATAGACATATAATTGATGGAATTACAAATGGAGTTGGCCTTACAAGTTCCCTTATAGGTGAAGGGATCAGATATATGGGGGGGGGGCGAATTTCGTCTTATTTATTCTTATATTTTTTTTATGTATCAATATTTTTATTATTTTTTTTGTTCATTGGTATAAACCCAATAATTATACAGGTCTCCATGGGATAATTTTTTTGTCGTGTACAAAGACATTTTTCGTTCTATCATTTCCGAAAAAGTCGATAAACTAGGTGGATATGTAAAAGATATTTTTTGTTTCCCATTACTTGGACATGTATAAAAAAAATATTGTGACATTTCATTTCGTACAGCATTTTCAAACCGATCATTTTTTATATATCGCAATGGACAATTCCATCGTTTATAATCGAAAAGAAAAGTCACAAGAGGTTTTTCAAACCAGAAATAAGTCTTTTCATTTTTCTCTTCTTTAAGTCTTCCCAATTCCCAATTATCTTGATAGGTATCAAGATAAGAATCTTCGTAAACTGGGCTATCTTTATAGTATGTCTCTTTAAAGTGAAAGTGGAATTCCCCCTTTGTTTTTTCCTTTCCATTCACTCGGATCTCTTCCGTTTCATCTATTTTTTCCGGATCTTCCTGTTCTTCCGAACAAAGGGAAGGGTCTTCTTCGGCGGATCCCTCTTGTTCCTGTTTAGTCTCCTTCGTTTCGGAAGTTGTTTCTACATCGCTTTCTTCCTCACTTTCTCCCCTTTCTTCCATTTCTGAGGTTTCTTTCAGTTTCTTAGTGACAATAGGCGACGGCATTCTGCCTAAATAGTAGACACAGGTGATAAATAAGAGAATACTAAAGATTCGAGCCATAGAATTTCTCAATTCTGACACAAGGTACTTATTAGATCGAATAGAATGATTTTGCCGTATCCAGAATAATACCAATCCAACCCATTTCATGAATAAAATGTGACCAATTAACCAACCAACAAAACTACTTGTTACAAATAACATCTTGTTGTTGCATCGAAACATATAAATGTTGACTAATCTGGCTAACGTTGAACTTGGTAAAATGAAATGGTTGA